TTGTTATTTGGGTAATTTAATACCGGTATTTGGTTTGTGTGTAATAACCCCTGGAGGACGGGATAATTCAGCTTTAGCTAATTTTTGTATTAAATTTTTTTAGAAAATTCTTCCTATTTTGCCCTAGGTTGATAATTTTTAAAAAAAATTAAAAATTTTTTAGAAAATTCTTCCTATTTTGCCCTAGGTTGATAATTTTTAAAAAAAATTAAAAATTTTTTTAGAAAATTCTTCCTATTTTGCCCTAGGTTGATAATTTTTAAAAAAAATTAAAAATTTTTTTAGAAAATTCTTCCTATTTTGCCCTAGGTTGATAATTTTTAAAAAAAATTAAAAATTTTTTTAGAAAATTCTTCCTATTTTGCCCTAGGTTGATAATTTTTAAAAAAAAATTAAAATTTTCTAACCAGTTTCCTCCTCCTTTTTTTTTTTTTTTTTTTTTTTTTTTTTTTTTTTTTTTTTTTTTTTTTTTGTCACTAAAATTAAAGAAATGCCGACCCCGGGGCATCAAAACTGGGGGGAGGGGGGGCTAATTATAAGGGTAATATGTATAACGAGCATTACATATCTATGCACATGAAAGTTGAACTGGTCCGACTTGCAAGGATAATGGACCACCTTAACTGAATGACTTTAGGTATAAGCCCCCGGGTAGTGGATGAGATCTCCCCAAAAAAATAAAAAACCAATAGCCAGTGAGAGAACTGGAATGCCGGGATCACGGACTTAAATGAGTGACACCATCCGGTGCGGGTTGAGGCCTCTAAGAAGAGGAAAGAATGTCCAGGCAATAGCAAGAAGGGAACGTGAGAGTGATAACCAGAGGTCTCCAAGAAGAGCAATAGATGTGAGCCGTGTCCAGGTATGGGCTTGAGACTAGTAATAGTTAGTATGTATACAATGGATGGTGATTTCACGGGAGATGCTGATTAATAAGAACTAATGGATGGGTGATAGGGGTAAATAAATGAATGCCTTATAATACATAGGGGGGGGGGGGGTACATATTATCTTTTAATATGTGGTGGTGATAATGTTCGTGGTTTTTGGTTTAAAGATATTTGTTGTCATTCGGGACTTGGTTGTCCATTTTAACATTTTCAGTGTTATGCTTTAGTGGTTTAAGCTACGATGACTGGTGTTTCCAAGAAGTAGTTTAGTAAGAATATCGGCTTTGGGGGTCGAAGGAGTAGAGTTATGTCTGCCTTCTTGAATAGGTGTGACACTCTTGGGAAGGTGTGTGTTTTCCATTTCTGTCTTACAAGGCCAGCGCTTTGGGTTTAAGCTACAAGAGTGTTTGGTTCTCTATGGGGTCATGTTGGTATAATGGGGAGTTTTCATGGTCCGTATGGCCGGTATTGAAGTGGTTTGATTAATATATTTTCAATTGTCCCGGCTAGTGGTAGAAGGATGAGGATGGTGAAGAAGTAGACGGAGGAGGCTATCTGTCCGATTAAGATGTATGGGTCTTGTACTGGTTGGCCCCCGATTCATGTGAGAATGAGGAAGTCTGCGGTAAGAGTTCAGAATAGAAGTTGTGATAGTGGGCGTAGGCTTATAGATTGTTGTTTTGATGTGTGAAGTATGGGTATGAGTAGAAGTACCAAGATTGACATGAATATGGCAATGACTCCTATTAGTTTGTTTGGGATAGATCGTAAGATTGTGTAGGCGAACAGAAAATATCACTCTGGCTTGATGTGGTCAGGTGTTTTTATGGGGTCGGCTGGGGTAAAGTTTTCTGGGTCTCCTAGAAGGTTTGGGAAGTAGAATGCCAGGGTTGTTAATATAATGGTGGCTATGATTGCACCTACTGCGTCTTTTGTTGAGAAGTATGGATGGAATGGAATTTTGTCGGCGTTGGAAGTTAATCCTAGTGGGTTGAATGACCCGTGCTCGTGAAGGAAGATTAGATGTGTGATGATGGCGGCTATTAGGATAAATGGGAGTAGGAAGTGTAGGGTGGTGAATCGTGTTAGGGTTGCGCTGTTAACAGATGGTCCGCCTCAAATTCAGGTTACGATTGAGTCTCCTATGTATGGGATGGCTGATATAAGGTTGGTGATTACAGTTGCCCCTCAGAATGATATTTGTCCTCATGGGAGGACGTATCCTATGAAGGCTGTTGCTATTAGTAATAATAGTAGTAGTACTCCAATATTTCATGTGTTTTCATGTAGGTATGATCCGTAGTATAGTCCTCGTCCCATGTGAAGGAAAATGCATAGGAAAAATAGGGAGGCGCCGTTTGCGTGGAGGCTGCGAATTAGTCATCCGTATCATACTTCTCGTGAGGTGTAAGCCACGGATATAAAAGCTATGGTGTCATCGGCTAGGAAGTGTATTATTAGTAGAATGCCTGATGCTAGTTGGATTAATAAGGTGAATCCTAACAGGGATCCGAAATTTCATCAATAGGAGATATTGGATGGTGTTGGCAGATCAATTAGGGAATTATTTATCAATTTTAATAGCGGGTTGGATTTTCGTAGTTGGTGGATCATTTTTCTAATTGTTGAGTTTTTATAGTTGAAAATACAGCGAGGGCTTTTCGTGCCCTAGGTCTTGGTTTAAAATCCAAGTAAAAACAATGGGAAATATATTTTTTATTCTTTGTTGCTTAATAATAATCAGTGTTGTATTGGTGGCCTTTGGGGTTACGATTCATTATGGGGTGGTTAGTTTGCTTTTTGCTACAATACTGGGTAGTAGTTTGCTGGTGGCAGGAGGGGGAAGTTTTATGCCGCTTGTAGTGTTGTTAATTTATTTAGGGGGGATGTTGGTGGTTTTTGCCTTTTGCGTGGGATTCACTGATGACAAGTATTGCGAGTTTTGAGGGTCGGGGGGGTCCAAGGGGCTGGCCTACATTTGATGGGCAGGGCTAGGTTTTGGGTGTTGTTGCGTGTATGATTCTATATGGGTTGAATTTTTAGGACATCTCGTTGATGTAGTAAATACTTGGAACAGTGAAGTAAGCAGTGAATCTTTGGGGGTCGGGCAATTTTATTTAAGTGGATGAGGGTTTCTTGTTTTAAGCGGTTGGGCGTTGTTGGTTGTATTATTTACTATTATGGCCCTAGTTCGGGGACAATATCAAGGGGCCTTGCGTTCGTTGAGGAAAAATAGATGATTAAAATCAGTACAATAAATGTAATGAAGGTTTTTAAATATGGGCTAATTTGGGCCTTGTGAAAGCTAGTTAATATTTTAGCTGCTAGTATTTGTAAATAGGCTGCTGTTTTAGGGCCTAAGTTTTCATAGTGCGTTTGGTCCATCAGGTGGGTTGATAGCTTTTGGCTAATTTTTAGGATTGCGGCTGGTATGGTGTGGTGTAGGATGAAGTAGAAGTGGAAGATTTTAAAAAGAAGGGGAGTTTGGGCGCCCTTAATTGGTGTTGGGAGTTGGTTGGCTATTATGATGAGGGCTGATCCGATTAGTAATCCTAATGCTAGGATACTTAATGCGACTAATTTGGTTGATGCTGGCATTGTTAGTTGTTGGATATTTGTTGGTAAAATAGTGGCTGAGATTAGAAGGCCTGCTGTGATGCTTCCAAGAGCTAGTCGTAGGATTGGGTTGACTATTTGTGGATCTTCGTGGAGGGTAGATAATGTTAAAATTCGTGGTGTATTTAGGGCTACATAGTAAACCATTCGTAAACTGTAGAGTGTGGTGAAGGTAGTTGCTATTAGGGTTATAGCTAATGACAGTGAGTTCACATAGGAGGTGCCAATAGATTCAATGATAGCATCTTTTGAGTAAAACCCAGTTATGAACGGCATACCTGATAGGGCTAGGGAGCCAATAACTAGACAGGAGGAAGTAATAGGTAGTGCTTTTTTGAGTCCTCCTATTTTACGGACATCCTGTTCGTTGTTTAACCCGTGGATAATTATCCCTGCGCAAAGGAATAGTATTGCTTTAAAAAATGCGTGTGTTGAGATGTGCATAAATGCAAGTTCAGGTTGTTTTAACCCGATAGCAACTATTATTAGTCCCAGTTGGCTGGTGGTTGAGTAGGCAATGATTTTTTTTAGGTCATTTTGGGCTAGTGAGCATGTGGCTGCCAGCAGTGATGTGATGCCTCCTAGTAATAGGCAGATTATGGTTGCCGTTTCGCTGCTATATAGGAGGGTTGATGTTCGGATAAGCAGGAATACGCCTGCTACTACTATAGTGCTTGAGTGTAATAGGGCTGATACAGGGGTTGGGCCTTCTATTGCTGCAGGAAGTCATGGGTGGAAGCCAAATTGGGCGGATTTTCCTGCTGCTGCTAGGACTAATCCTAGCGCGGGGATGAGGGCAAGTTTTGGCGAGGTTTGAACTACGTTGATGCTTAGGGATATGTTGTTAATGACTATTCATGCTATAGTAACTATTAAGCCAATGTCAGCTAAGCGATTGTAGATTATGGCTTGTATGGCAGCTTTATTCGAATTTGATCGAAAGGATCATCAGTTAATTAGCATAAAGGATATGATGCCTACTCCTTCCCAACCAACGAAGAGCTGGAAAATGTTTTCAGCAGTTAAAAGGATTATTATCATTGTGGTAAAAATAGTAAGTTGATTAAAGAAGATGTTAATTTCTAGGTCTGATTTTATATATTGTATGGTAAATTCTATAATGGTCCATACAATAAAAAGGAGAATAGGTAAGAAAAAGGTGGAGTAGCTATCTAGTACGAAACTAATTTGGATTGTGGTTATACCAATAGTTAGCAGTTGGAACTCGTGTGTAGTGGTGATTATACCAGTATAGATGAAATAGGCTGTTGGTAGTAAGCTAGCGAAAAAAGCTAGCTTTGCTGTTATCACATTGATGATAGGGTATCGGATCAATTTTGATGTAGGCAGTAGTGCGGGTAGTGATAGGATTAGTATCGGAATTAAAAATAGAATGAGCGGTGAAGGCTTGGTTATTGCTTTCACTTGGAGTTGCACCAAGATGTTCAGCTCCTAAAGCTGGTGGATGACTATTATCCATTAAAAGCTTCATGATAATTATGATTAATTATATTTTGGTAGATAAGGAGCGAGTGAGTTCCTATTTTTAGGCCCACATTCTAACGTTTTGTTTAAACTATATCTACTAATTATTTAGTGTGAATATGAGAGCCGGGAGGTTAAATCCGGGGCGTAAGAATTAGCAGTTCTTGCAGAACTCTCATTGTTGTGTAATTTTGGCTGCGGCATTATGGTGTTATGGTTTATTGGTTATATATTAGCTGGGGTGTGGTTATTAAGGCGAGTGATGGCGCAGAGTGTATAGTTATTAGTAGGTGTTCTCGTGTTTGGGTTGGGATTAGTGTGATGATGTGGCTTGGAAGAGTTCCTTGTTGGGTTGAGGAGAATATATGTAGGCTATAAATTGAGGTGATAAACGCGCTTATTCCTGCTAAGATGGCGGTAATATCAGCTCAATTAAATAGTGATACTATAAGGGTAAATTCTCCAATAAAGTTAATTGTTGGGGGTAGTGCTATATTTATTAAGCAGGCTAGTAATCATCAAGAGGCTATGGTGGGGGTAGTGAGTTGTACTCCTTGTGCTATTAATAGGGTTCGTGAATGTGTCCGCTCATAAGTAGTATTTGCTAAGCAGAATAGTATTGAGGATGTAAGGCCGTGGGCTACTATTACAGTTATTGAACCTGGCATGGCTAGTTGGTTACGAGTGAGAATCGAGCTTGTTATTAATCCTATATGGCTAACTGAGGAGTATGCAATTAGTGACTTTAAGTCTGTTTGTCGTAGGCAGATTATACCAGTTATTAGTGAACCCCATAATGCTACTGTTATTGGGAGAACATAATAGGATGTGGTTTGTTCAGTTAATAAGTTTGTGACCCGTAGTAGTCCATAACCTCCTAGTTTTAATAGGATGGCGGCTAGGACTATGGATCCGGCAATTGGGGCCTCTACGTGGGCTTTAGGTAGTCATAGGTGAAGCCCGTAAATTGGGATTTTTACTAAGAAGGCTAATATAAGTGAGGTTCATAGCAGTGTGTTTGCTCAAAATATAAGGGCTACTGGGGGTAGAAGTTGAAGTAGAATAATGGAAAGAGTGCCCTTTATGTTATATATCCACAAAACTGCAATTAGTAGTGGTATTGAGCTGGTAATAGTATATAATAAAAAATATATTCCTGCTCCTAGTCGTTCTGTTTGGGAGCCTCATCGAGCGATTACTATTAAGGTGGGGATAAGGGTTGCTTCGAAAGCTGTATAAAACAGTATTAGGTCTGAAGACATAAACACTAATATCAATGTTAGTTGGAGTAGGGCTAGGGCTGTAATAAATAGCCGCTTTTGTGAGGTTGGGTTACGTAATATTGAACTTTGACTAGCTATAAATATTAGTGGTAGTAGTCAGCAGGATAGTATTAGCAGTGGTGTTGAGATTTGGTCACTTCCTAGCAGTAATCCGCTAGTGCTTACTAGGAAGTCTCCTGGGTTTAATACGATTATACTTAGGATAATAATAGTTGTTGAGTAGGCTGTTGGGGATAATCAGGTAATTTTTGTGGAGGTTAAACAGGTGGACGGAATTAATATTACTGTTGGTACAATAATTTTTAACATAAAAGCAAGTTTAGGTTCTTGAGGTTGGCTGTGTCATGTGTTCGGGCGGAGGAGATGAGGAGTGCGAGGCCGATACCAGCTTCGCAAGCTGACAATGTTAGGATTGTTAAAGGCAAAATAAATGAGGAGGTGTGAGAGTTTATGGATCATGTTGCTAGTATTATAAATGCTGATAGTATTATGCCTTCCAAGCATAAAAGAGCGGAGAGAAGGTGAGTATGGCGGAAAGTAAATCCAATGGTAAATAAGATAAAGGAGAAGGCAAATAAAAGGTGGGTGGATGTCAATAGGGAGCCATGGGGCGATCATGATTTTCTAGGTCGAAACTAGGGGTCTTAGCTTGGACTAGCTCCATCGGTGTTATGATTATTCTGCTCATTCTAAACCTCCTTGTAGTCACTCATATGCTAGACCCGTAAATATGAGTGAGAAGATAGTGATGGTTAATACAGTAGTTTTAATCAGGTTTGATAGTTGGAGTGCCCATGCTAGTGGCAGTAGGATGGCGATTTCTAGGTCGAACAATAAGAATAGAATGGCAATTATAAAAAAGCGGATAGATAGTGGAAGGCGAGCTGACCCTAATGGGTCAAACCCACACTCGTACGGTGAGAGTTTTTCTGAATCTGGGGTGGGTTCTGATATTAATAGGTTTAGGGCAATTACAGCTGTTGCAGTAGCCATGGCTAATATAAACAGGGTGAGTAAGTTTATTGCTCTTCCCTGGGGCTAGGAAACCAGGGTCTAATGATTGGAAGTCATTTGTATTATCAATACTAGAAGAGCAAGAGCCTCATCAATAGATCGAAATATATAGGAATAGTCAGACTACATCAACGAAATGTCAATATCAGGCGGCGGCTTCAAATCCAAAGTGGTGGTTTGAGGTGAAGTGGTATATGATTTGTCGGTATAGGCAGGCTGTTAGGAATGTCGATCCAATAATAACATGTAGGCCGTGAAATCCTGTGGCAACAAAGAATGTTGACCCATAGCTGCTGTCTGCGATGGTGAATGGGGCTTCGTAATACTCTATTGCTTGAAGGGCAGTAAAATATAACCCTAAAATAATTGTGAGTATTAGGGCGTGGATGGCGGATTTTCGGTCGGCTTTTATTAGGCTGTGGTGGGCCCACGTTACTGTAACTCCTGAGGCGAGTAGTACTGCCGTGTTTAGCAGGGGGACTTCAAATGGGTCTAGGGTGGTGATTCCAGTTGGTGGTCATTGTCCTCCTAGCTCGGGGGTTGGGGATAAGCTTGAATGATAGAATGCTCAGAAGAACCCGAGGAAGAATAGGACCTCTGAGGTAATAAATAGGATTATACCATATCGTAGTCCTTTTTGTACTGGCGGTGTGTGGTGGCCTAGGTAGGTGCTTTCTCGAATAATGTCTCGTCATCATTGAGATATAATTGCTATGGTTGATACCAACCCCAGTAGCAGGATTAGGTTTGAATTACAGTGGAATCATAAGATTAACCCGGTTGTTAATATTATGGCGGCTATGGCTCCTATGATGGGTCACGGGCTTGGGTTAACTATGTGAAAAAGGTGTATTTGGTGAGTCATTATACGTTTTCTTGTAGGTATAGTGAGAGTAATAGGGTAAATACGTATGCCTGGATTATTGCTACTGCAATTTCCAGGAGTATTAGTAAAGTTAAGACAATTAGGGTTAGTCCAGTAAGTAGTGGGAATGTTGTTATCAAGTTAAGGGCTGTGGCAGCGATTAGGTGAATTAAGAGATGTCCTGCAGTCAGGTTGGCTGTAAGTCGCACGGCGAGTGCGATTGGTCGGATAAGTAGGCTAATTGTTTCAATTAAAATTAAGATTGGGATTAGTGGTGTTGGGGTTCCTTCTGGCAGGAGGTGGGCTAATGAGGAAGTTGGCTTGTTTCGTAGGCCGACTAATACTGTTGCCAGCCATAATGGTAAGGCTAGGGCCAAGTTTATGGATAGCTGAGTTGTTGGTGTAAAGGTATATGGAAGGAGCCCGAGAAGGTTGTTAAGAATAAGAAGGGTTAGTAAGGATATCAGTATCAGGGATCATTTGTGTCCTGGTTTACTCACTGGAGTTATAATTTGCTTAGTAGTATACGCAACTAATCATGATTGTAGGGTAGTTAATGGGTTTGACAGTCAACGATCTTGTGGATTATATAGTAGTATTGCTGTTAATAATATGGCTGGTGTTAATAATGATATGCCAAGGATTTTAGGCATTGAGAATTGATCAAATAAATTTAGGTTTGTGGCCAGGGTCATGGTTTAGTAGTTTTTTGGTCTGGGTGGGTGGGGCTATTTATGAATTTTAAGGAGGCAATTTTTGGTTGTAAGATGACAATAAGTACTAGTCATGTGACAGATAGAATTGTTAATCATGGCTCTGGGTTTAATTGTGGCATATCACCAAGGGGGTTGGCGTGGTCCCCAATTCTAGCTTAAAAGGCTAGGGCTTTGGCCGGATTTAGCTTCTTGGTGGGTATTTAGGTGTTTGTTTTTAATCAGTTTTGGAAGTGTCGTATTGGGACAGCTTCTACAACAACGGGCATAAAACTATGATTTGCCCCACAAATTTCTGAGCATTGGCCATAGAAAACTCCAGGATTTGGAGATGTTAGTGAGGTTTGATTTAGGCGGCCTGGTACTGCGTCCATTTTGACTCCTAATGATGGTACTGCTCAAGAGTGTAGGACATCTTCGGCTGTGACTAGGGCTCGAGTGCTTGAATTTGTTGGGATAACTATGCGGTGGTCTACTTCTAAGAGACGAAAATGGCCTTGGGGAAGGTCTTGTGTGGGAAGTATGTAAGAGTCAAACTCTAGTGGGGAAAAATCTGTGTATTCGTAGGTTCAATATCATTGATGCCCAATAATTTTTACGGTCAGGCATGGGTTGGTGGTCTCGTCTATAAGGTATAATGTGCGTAGGGATGGTAGGGCAATGGTGATTAAGATGAGGGCAGGCAGGATAGTTCAAATTATTTCTATCTCTTGCACGTCTGTGGCGTTTGTATTGTATAGTTTTGTTAACAGTAAAAATGAAATTGTGTATAATACAAACATGCTGATTAAGAAAATGATTATTAGTGTGTGGTCGTGGAAATAGAGGAGTTCTTCTATTAATGGGGATATTGCATCTTGAAGTCCCAGGTGTATTGGGTTTGCCATAGAAGAGTAAAGGGCTCATGTCCTATATTTCGCTCTTGACAAGGGCGGGTAATACATATATACTAACTCTTCATAAAGGACAGAGCATGTCGTGTTGCGGTTGGCTTGAAACCAAATGGTGGGGGTTCAATTCCCCCTGTCCTTGTTAGTAGTACTGGTTTTTGTTTTTTATGTACAGTCAACGGTAGATTAGGCTTGGTTGTACTTGAACAAATACCGGCTCTTCGTAGGTGTGGTATGATGGCGGGCAGTTGTTTAGCCATTCTACATTTGTGGTTGATATTTCTGGCAGTTGAATTTTTCGTTTCGATGAAAATGCCTCTCATACAATAAATATGAGAAGAATAACTGAAATTATAGAGATTAGTGAGCCAATTGAGGAGGTTGTATTTCAGAAGGAATATGCGTCTGGATAGTCTGAGTATCGTCGTGGCATCCCCGATAGGCCTAGAAAATGTTGTGGGAAGAAGGTTAGGTTTACACCTACAAACATAATCATGAATTGAATTTTGGTTCATGTGTGATGAAGGGTGAACCCTGTAAATAATGGGAATCAATGGGTGAATCCGCTTATGATGGCGAATACTGCTCCTATGGATAACACATAGTGGAAGTGAGCTACTACGTAGTAAGTGTCGTGGAGAATAATATCTAGTGATGAGTTGGCTAGAACAATCCCTGTTAATCCACCAATTGTAAATAGGAAAATAAAGCCAAGTGCCCAGAGCATTGGGGCTTGTCATTTTACTACTCCTCCATAAATGGTGGCTAATCAGCTAAATACTTTTACACCTGTAGGGATGGCGATGATTATTGTGGCGGATGTAAAGTATGCTCGAGTGTCCACGTCCATTCCTACTGTGAATATGTGGTGGGCTCATACAATGAAGCCTAAGAAGCCAATTGATATTATGGCTCACACTATTCCTATATATCCGAAAGGTTCTTTTTTACTTGAGTAGAAAGTGATTACATGAGAGATTATTCCAAATCCAGGTAGGATGAGGATGTAGACTTCTGGGTGGCCAAAGAATCAGAAGAGGTGTTGGTATAGGATTGGATCCCCTCCTCCAGCAGGATCGAAAAAGGTAGTGTTTAAGTTTCGGTCAGTGAGTAATATAGTAATTCCTGCCGCTAGGACCGGTAGGGCGAGCAGTAGGAGTACAGCCGTGACTAGTACGGATCATACGAAAAGTGGTGTTTGTTGTTGTGACATTGATGGTGGTTTTATATTAAGGGCTGTGGTGATAAAGTTGATTGCCCCTAAAATTGATGAAACCCCAGCAAGATGAAGGGAGAAGATAGTTAAATCTACTGATGGCCCAGCGTGGGCCAGATTCCCAGCTAGTGGTGGGTAAACAGTTCATCCTGTACCGGCGCCTGTTTCAATGAAGGCGGAAAATAGAAGTAAGATAAATGAGGGCGGTAATAATCAGAAGCTTATGTTATTTATTCGGGGAAATGCTATATCGGGTGCTCCGATTATTAGTGGCAGTAGCCAGTTTCCAAATCCTCCGATTATGATTGGTATTACCATAAAGAAAATTATAATAAAGGCATGTGCTGTGACAATGACATTGTAAATCTGATCATCTCCTATAAGAGGGCCAGGTTGGCTTAGTTCTGTCCGGATTAGAAGGCTTAGGGCTGTTCCCACTATTCCAGCTCATGCGCCGAAGATAAAGTATAAGGTGCCAATGTCTTTATGGTTGGTGGAAAAAAGTCAACGGTTAATATTCACTGGTAGAGTGGCCGAGTGTAATGGCAGTAGGCTGTAAACCTACTTACAGGGGTTAAAATCCTCTTTTTACCAGGCTTTGTAGTGAAATTCACGACGAATTGCAAACTCGTAGATGTATTTTAAACTGTACCTAAGCTTAAGGTTAGGTAAAAACTCGTAGGTTAGAGTAATTAGCTGTTAACTAATAAGTTATGGGATCGAGGCCCATTTACCTAGTGAGGTTTTAGCTTAATAAAAGCTTATGACTTGCATTCATAGGATATAGGATAAAATCCTATAAACCTTAATCAAGAAATAGGAGATTACTAACTCCTATCTAGGGCTTTGAAGGCCCTTGGCTTAAAGGTTAAACCTAATTTCTTTTAATTGGTTTCTTGTTTTGTAACAGCTTTTATTAGGGTGGCTGCTAGGATTAGAGTCAGGGCAGCTGTGGCCATGAAGTTGATTGTAAGGTTGGTCTGTTGAGTAGATTTACGTCATAGGCGTTTTGTATTAACGGTGTTTGGGGGGATGGTTGATGCAGAGTTATATCATAGACGTAAATAAAAGGCCAGGCTTAGAAGGGAGGCTATAAGTATTGTGAATGCAACCCAAATTGCTCCTTCCGCCACTAGCTGGTCAATGGTTAACCACTTTGGCAAGAATCCGGCTAGTGGTGGCAGGCCTGATAAAGACACTAAGGAAATGGTTAGTAGGGATGAGGTGATTGGGGCTTTTGAGAATGAGAGTAGAAGACTATTAATTGACGTTGTTGATAGTTTTTCTAATGTAAGAAGTGTTGTGGAGATAGTGATTGAGTATAAATAGAAAGCCAGGATTGTAAGTGATGGTGCATATTTAATAATCACAATGGTTCAAGCTATTTGGGCGATTGAAGACAGTGCTACCAGCTTTCGAATTTGGGTTTGGTTTAGGCCTAGCCATCCAGCAACTGTGGCGGATAGAATAGAGACCGTAGAGATCACTTCAAAGCAAATTAACGGGCTTATTAAGAAAAGTAAGATTAGTGGTCCTAGTTTTTGCCAAGTTAGTAGAAAGATGGAGGCGGTAGGGGTTATTCCTTGAATAATTTCGGGCACTCAGAAGTGGAACGGCACTAATCCAACTTTAATAAACATAGCTAAAGTTATGGTAATTATTAGGGTTTGGTTTGTTATTTCTGTAATTTGACAGTTTCCTGTGGCGATATAGTTTAATGTGCCTGAGAAGATGATCAGAGCAGAAGCGGTGGCCTGTGCTAGGAAATACTTTGTGGAGGCTTCAATTGCTCGAGGGTGCGATTTGTTAGCAATTAATGGTAAGACTACTAGTGTACTGAGTTCTAGTGCTACTCATATAATCACTAGGTGGGTGGAGGATAAAAAAATAAATGTGGTGATAGTTAATGTGGTTAGAATAATAGGTTGGAAGAGAGGCATAAATTAGGAGAGGAAGGACTTCCCTTCATTGTTGGGGCATGGACCCAATAGCTTTAGTTAGCTTACTCTTCTATTTAGGTGGTACTATAATGGAAGTAGGAAGAATTTTGGTTTCTTATGTGCGGGTTCAATTCCTGCCCTCCTAGGATTCGGGTGGACTTTAACCTCCATTTTCTACCTCATCAAAGTAGTCCTTTGGCATTCAGGCACGAATCCTTATTACTGGTAAACCAAATATTGATGTCGGCAGTGATGAGTGTCATAGGCAGATTGCCAATGTAGCTGGTAGGAAATTTTTTCACAATAGGTGTATTAATTGGTCGTAGCGGAACCGCGGGTAGGATGCTCGAACTCATAGGAAGCCTATAGTAAGTAAAATAGATTTGCTCATTAAGGCGGTAGTAAATAGTGCTTGTGTAGTTAGATTTGTTGATGTATTGAGGAATAGGACAGTGGTTAAAATGTTTATTAGTAAGATGTTGGCATACTCAGCTAGAAAAAACAGTGTAAATAGTCCTGCGCTATATTCAACGTTGAATCCAGAAACTAGTTCTGATTCTCCTTCTGTTAGGTCAAATGGAGCTCGGTTTGTCTCTGCTAGTGTTGAGGTGTATCATATTATTAGTAGCGGCCATGTGGTTAATGCTATGAAGATGGGTTCTTGGGTGATGGTGAGAGCGTGTAATGAAAACCCACCGCTCAGCAGTGCAATAGACAGAATAATAATAGCTAATGTTACCTCATATGAAATAGTTTGGGCTACTGCCCGTAAGGCCCCTATTAGCGCGTATTTAGAATTTGATGCTCAACCGGACCATAATAGTGAATAGACTGCCAAGCTTGATATTGCTAATAAAAATAATATGCCAAGGTTTAGGTCAGCAATGGAGAATGGCACTGGTAGGGGGGCTCATATAATTAATGATAGGATGAGGGCTACTGCAGGGGATAAAATAAATAAAGCAGGGGTGGCAAGTAGGGGGAATGTTAGTTCTTTAATAATAAGTTTGAGTCCGTCAGCAAATGGCTGTAGCAAGCCAAGTGGTCCTACAATGTTAGGGCCTTTTCGTAGTTGTATATACCCGATGATTTTTCGTTCCAGGCCTGTTAGGAATGCAACTGCAATCAGGACTAAGATAATATAAAGTATGATAGGGGCAGCTGTTTGGAAGCTTATTGCTGGGTAGAGAATTTGAATCTCTGGGTAAAGGGCTTAGGCCTTTTGCATTAAGCCGGGCTCTGCCAACCCAGCCCACTCTTATATTGAGTTGGTAGAGAAATGATTGTCCTGGTTATTTAATTTAGTTGCCTTCATTAAGCTTGGGTAAGGCGTACTTTACTGGCATAGGCCTTGCTCTTTCGGTCCTTTCGTACTGGAAAGGTTCACACCCATAGATAGAAACCGACCTGGATTGCTCCGGTCTGAACTCAGATCACGTAGGACTTTAATCGTTGAACAAACGAACCGTTAATAGCGGTTACACCATTAGGATGTCCTGATCCAACATCGAGGTCGTAAACCCCCCTGTCGATAAGGGCTCTTGAGGGGGATTGCGCTGTTATCCCTGGAGTAGCTTGGTTCATAAATCGGTGTGTGCCGGATCTGATTACATTTAAGCACTTTGTAGCGTAGGCCTTGGTAAGTGGTTGTGTAACAATTTTCCTGTAAAGTTTCTTTTTATTTTGGGGTCGCCCCAACCGAAAACTCTGAGCCAGTGGATTAATGATAGTGGGGCTAGTCTAGGGAAAAATTTATAGTTGGTTATGGTTCAGTAGTTTGAAAGTTTCACAGGGTCTTCTCGTCTGATGTTAAGATCCCTGCTTTTGCACAGGGAGATCAATTTCACTGGCCTTCTGCAAGAGACAGATAGATTCTCGTTTAGCCTTTCATACCGGTCCTTATTTAAAGAACAAATGATTACGCTACCTTCGCACGGTTGTAGATACCGCGGCCATTAAACTTGAAGTCATTGGGCAGGCATCACCCCCAATACTTAGTTGAGCTGGGGGCTGTGTTTTTGGTAAACAGTCGGAATCTTTGTTTGCCGAGTTCCTTTTGCAGGGTTTAGCCTTTCCCGTTGCGCGCCTGTGTTGGGTTAACAGTGTTGGCCTTATATTTATAATGGGTTTAGGGGTGGTGTTAATTACCAATAGTATGTCATAAGTAGTATAGGCTTGCGCTAAGGAGAAGATCAAGTTTCTTGTTACTAATTTTAGCATGGTCCCTTCTAATGTTATAGAAAGACTTGGTTGTGTTGTAGGGTTCATTTTGTTGTTGGTATTTTTATTAATGTGAGCTTTGACGCTTTCGTTGTGGTGGCTGCTTTAAGGCCTACATTTAAAATTTAAATAAGTGTTACCCTTAGGTAGAGGTTGTGTCCTGTGTTAATGGAGCTGTACCCCCGTTAAATAACTTGAAGACTTTCTTTTTCCTTTGATGTGGTAAGTCAGAATGTTTTCAGTAGAACTTATATTCTATTCCCAAGCAGCCAGCTATCACTGGGCTCGTTAGGCTTTTCACCTCTACTAGTCAGTCTTCCCACTCTTTTGCTACAGAGACGGGTTGGTGCTGTCTTATTTTGCCGGCTAGTAGCTCGTCCAGATTCGGGGTGTGTGACTTTAGTCCTCTTTGCCACGCTTTTGGTTAGCTAGACCATAATGCAAGAGGTAAAAGAGTTAGTCTTTGCTATGTTGTACTTTGGTAAATTCTTTATTTCAATTTTCCCTTGCGGTACTATCTCTATCGCGCCTTCTGTCTTTTCTCTCGCCGATACTTAGGAAGAAAAATGTTTTGGTTTAGGGAGTTAGTTGGGTTGGAGGTTGGATTTTTAGGGCTAGGGGAAGCTTCAAAACGGTTTATTTGAGTAAACATATTTCAGGTGTAAACAGAATGCTTTGGTTTAAGCTACATTTTGATGGTCCAAGCACACCTTCCGGTACGCTTACCTTGTTACGACTTTCCTCATCTCATTAAATTTATGTGCGTTATAGAGCAAAAAGGTGGTTAAATTCGAGGAGGGTGACGGGCGGTGTGTACATATTTCGGGGCCCTTTTCAATTAGGCACTCTTCTCCTAATTTACTACTAAATCCTACTTTAACAGGACTGAATTTCACAGGTCCCTCCGTGACTGATTTCTAGATTATAGAAAATGTAGCTCATCTCTGCCACCCTATTGGCTGCACCTTGACCTGACGTATTAGCTCAAAAAAATTAAGCTGTTGTGCTAGATATTATAGCCCTCAGGGGGTAAGCTTGCGACGGCGGTATACAGGCTGTTTAAGGCAAAAGGTGGTGGGGTTAATCGTGTGTTGTCGATTACAGGACAGGCTCCTCTAGGTGGATTCGAAATACCGTCAAGTCCTTTGAGTTTTAAGCGTATTGCTCGTAATTCTCTGGCGAGTGTAGTGTGTGGTTAGTACACCTTTGTTTAGGGATAGGCATAGTAGGGTATCTAATCCTAGTTTGTATCCTAGCTTTCGTGGGTTCAGGTGTGTCTTGTGGGTTAAGGCCATGTTAATGTTGAATGTTCTTGGCAAATTTCTGGCTTTTCACAGCTTTGCGGCTATTTCGCCTTAATTTGATAGACTTAATCTTAGCCACAATTTACGCCGTTTTTATTAACTTGGGGCTGTAGCTGTGTAACCGCGGCTGCTGGCACGGAGATTGGCCGCCCCTCTTCACTTTAACTAAATCAAGCTTTCGCTTATGGTTCAATGTCAATTACTGCTGTCTCCCGTGGGGGTGTGGCCGCAGGGCTAGGCGTTATGGGCTATAGTGGTAGTGTGCCTGATGCCGGCTCCACTTTCCTTAATGGACTTTTGGGGGTTCTCACTGGGGCGGGGATGCTTGCATGTATAAGTTGAGTGGTAGCTAATAATAAGGTTAGGACTAAACCTTTG